GTCCTTGTAGCTTATAAAAAGCATGACACTGAAGATGTCAAGATGGATGCCACACACACCCGAGGACAAAAGACTTAGTCCTAACCTTACTGTTAGTTTTTGCTAGGTATATACATGCAAGTATCCGCGCTCCAGTGTAGATGCCCTGGACACCTTAATTAGGTAGATAGGAGCGGGTATCAGGCTCACCATCAACCGTAGCCCAAAACGCCTTGCACTTGCCACACCCCCACGGGTAATCAGCAGTAGTTAATATTAAGCAATGAGTGTAAACTTGACTTAGCCATAGCAAATCTAGGGTTGGTAAATCCTGTGCCAGCCACCGCGGTCATACAGGAGACCCAAATTAACTTTATAACGGCGTAAAGAGTGGTCACATGTTATCCAAGTAGCTAAGATCAAAAAGCAGCTGAGCTGTCACAAGCCAAAGATGCCAATAAGACCTCTTCCCCAAAGAAAATCTTAGAACAACGATTAATTGAACTCCACGAAAGCCAGGACCCAAACTGGGATTAGATACCCCACTATGCCCGGCCCTAAATCTTGATGCTTACACCTACTAAAGCATCCGCCCGAGAACTACGAGCACCAACGCTTAAAACTCTAAGGACTTGGCGGTGCCCCAAACCCACCTAGAGGAGCCTGTTCTGTAATCGATGATCCACGTTATACCTGACCATTCCTTGCCAAAACAGCCTACATACCGCCGTCGCCAGCCCACCTCCCCTGAAAGTTCAACAGTGAGCGCAATAGCCCCACCACGCTAATAAGACAGGTCAAGGTATAGCCTATGGGATGGTAGCAATGGGCTACATTTTCTAGACTAGAACACAACGGCAAAGGGGTATGAAATAACCCCTGGAAGGCGGATTTAGCAGTAAAGTGGGACAATCGAGCCCTCTTTAAGCCGGCTCTGGGGCACGTACATACCGCCCGTCACCCTCCTCGCAGGCGCCCCCCCCCCCCCCCCCATAAATTAATACGAGACCCAGCCAAAGATGAGGTAAGTCGTAACAAGGTAAGTGTACCGGAAGGTGCACTTAGGATACCAAGACGTAGCTTAAACAAAGCATTCAGCTTACACCTGAAAAATGTCTGCTAACACCAGATCGTCTTGATGCCAAACTCTAGCCCAATCGACATGACCTGGAATAAAAAAGCTACTCCCTACACCCAACTAAAGCATTTATTAGTCCCAGTATAGGCGATAGAAAAGACACCATTGGCGCGATAGAGACCACGTACCGTAAGGGAAAGATGAAATAACAATGAAACCTAAGCTATAAACAGCAAAGATCAACCCTTGTACCTTTTGCATCATGGTCTAGCAAGAAAAACCAAGCAAAATGAGTTTAAGTTTGCCTCCCCGAAACCCAAGCGAGCTACTTACGAGCAGCTATTATTGAGCGAACCCGTCTCTGTGGCAAAAGAGTGGGATGACTTGTTAGTAGAGGTGAAAAGCCAATCGAGCTGGGTGATAGCTGGTTGCCTGTGAAACGAATCTTAGTTCACTCTTAATTCTTCTCCAAGGAAACCACACAAACCCTAATGAAGCGAATTAAGGGCTATTTAAAGGAGGTACAGCTCCTTTAAAAAAGAATACAATCTCTACAAGCGGATAAGTACTAACCCACCAACTGCATTGTGGGCCCTCAAGCAGCCATCAACAAAGAGTGCGTTAAAGCTCTACACTACAAAAATACAAGAACTACACGACTCCCTCCCCACTAACAGGCTAACCTATACCCAAATAGGAGAATTAATGCTAGAATGAGTAACCAGGGTCCTCCCTCTACGACGCAAGCTTACATCCATACATTATTAACAAACCACCCATATACGAAAAATAAAACAAGCACAGTATTAAGTATATTGTTAACCCGACAGAGGAGCGTCCATTAAGAAAGATTCAAACCTGTAAAAGGAACTAGGCAAACCCGTCAAGGCCCGACTGTTTACCAAAAACATAGCCTTCAGCAAACCCAAAACAAGTATTGAAGGTGATGCCTGCCCAGTGACTAACGTTCAACGGCCGCGGTATCCTAACCGTGCAAAGGTAGCGCAATCAATTGTCCCATAAATCGAGACTAGTATGAATGGCTAAACGAGGTCTTAACTGTCTCTTACAGGCAATCGGTGAAATTGATCTCCCTGTACAAAAGCAGGGATAAACCCATAAGACGAGAAGACCCTGTGGAACTTTAAAATCAGCAACCACCCTAAATTACATACACTCCTACTAGGTTCACTAACACATTAGGATTATGGTCTGCATTTTTCGGTTGGGGCGACCTTGGAGCAAAACAAAACCTCCAAAAACTAGACCATACCTCTAGACTGAGAGCAACCCCTCAACGTGCTAATAGCACCCAGACCCAATACAATTGATCAATGGACCAAGCTACCCCAGGGATAACAGCGCAATCTCCTCCGAGAGTCCGTATCGACGAGGAGGTTTACGACCTCGATGTTGGATCAGGACATCCTAGTGGTGCAGCCGCTACTAAGGGTTCGTTTGTTCAACGATTAACAGTCCTACGTGATCTGAGTTCAGACCGGAGTAATCCAGGTCGGTTTCTATCTATGATGAACTCTTCCCAGTACGAAAGGATAGGAAAAGTGAGGCCAATACCACAAGCAAGCCTTCGCCTTAAGTAATGAAAACAACTAAATTACAAAAGGCTATTACACCACATCACGTCCAAGAAAAGGACCAGCTAGCGTGGCAGAGCTCGGAAAATGCAAAAGGCTTAAGTCCTTTAACTCAGAGGTTCAAATCCTCTCCCTAGCTTTACACTAACCAACCTCCATGACCAACTACCCCCTTCTAATCAGCCTCATCATAGCCCTCTCCTATGCCCTCCCAATCTTGATTGCAGTAGCCTTCCTCACACTAGTAGAGCGAAAAATCCTAAGCTATATACAAGGTCGAAAGGGTCCAAACATTGTTGGCCCCTTCGGACTCCTACAACCCCTAGCAGATGGCGTTAAACTGTTCATCAAAGAACCTATCCGCCCATCAACATCCTCCCCAATCCTATTTATTGCAACCCCAATACTAGCCTTACTTTTAGCAATTTCAATTTGAACTCCATTACCTCTCCCATTCTCCCTGGCAGACCTTAATCTAGGCCTGCTTTTCCTATTAGCCATGTCAAGTCTAGCAGTGTACTCTATTCTATGGTCAGGTTGGGCCTCCAACTCAAAGTACGCCCTAATTGGGGCACTACGGGCAGTAGCTCAAACAATCTCCTATGAAGTTACCTTGGCCATCATCCTACTTTCTGTCGTCTTACTCAGCGGTAACTACACTCTTAATACCCTCGCAATTACCCAAGAACCACTATACCTCATCTTCTCCTGCTGACCCCTAGCCATAATATGATACGTCTCTACACTGGCCGAAACCAATCGCGCCCCATTCGATCTGACAGAAGGAGAGTCTGAACTGGTGTCTGGGTTTAATGTAGAGTATGCAGCAGGTCCATTTGCACTTTTCTTCCTAGCTGAGTACGCTAACATTATACTCATGAACACACTAACCACAATTCTGTTCTTCAACCCAAGCTTCCTAAACCCACCTCAAGAGCTATTCCCAGTTATTTTAGCTACAAAAGTCCTACTTTTATCAGCAGGTTTCCTGTGAATCCGTGCCTCTTACCCACGATTCCGATACGACCAACTGATACACCTACTATGAAAGAACTTCTTACCACTTACTCTAGCCCTCTGCCTCTGACACACCAGCATACCAATCTGCTACGCGGGCCTACCTCCTTACCTAAGGCCTTAATTGGAAATGTGCCTGAATATCAAGGGTCACTATGATAAAGTGAACATGGAGGTATACCAGCCCTCTCATTTCCTACACTTAGAAAAGCAGGAATCGAACCTACACTAGAGGAATCAAAACCCTCCATACTCCCTTTATATTACTTTCTAGTAGGGTAAGCTAAACAAGCTATCGGGCCCATACCCCGAAAATGATGGTTCAACTCCTTCCCCTACTAATTAACCCCCAAGCAAATCTAATTTTCATCACCAGCCTACTCCTAGGAACAACCATTACCATCTCAAGCAACCATTGAATCATAGCCTGAACCGGCCTTGAAATCAACACGCTTGCCATCCTCCCACTAATCTCAAAATCTCACCACCCACGAGCCATTGAAGCTGCCACTAAATATTTTCTTACCCAAGCAGCTGCATCTGCCCTAGTATTATTCTCCAGCATAACCAACGCATGACACACTGGACAATGAGACATCACCCAACTCACTCACCCAACATCCTCCCTGATTCTCACCTCGGCAATTGCAATAAAACTTGGACTAGTACCATTCCACTTCTGATTTCCAGAAGTGCTCCAAGGTTCTCCCTTAACTACCGGTCTCCTCCTATCAACTATCATAAAACTCCCCCCTATCACACTACTCTACATAACCTCACCCTCATTAAACCCTACCCTACTGACTATCCTGGCCATCCTCTCAACAGCCCTAGGGGGATGAATAGGTCTCAACCAAACACAAATCCGAAAAATCTTAGCCTTTTCCTCCATCTCTCACCTAGGTTGAATAGCAATCATTATCATCTACAACCCTAAACTTACTCTCCTTAACTTCTACCTATACGCTATAATGACTGCAACCATCTTCCTCACCCTAAACACAATCAAAGTACTAAAACTATCAACCCTAATAACCGCATGAACCAAGATCCCATCATTAAACGCAATGTTACTTCTAACCTTACTCTCCCTTGCAGGCCTCCCCCCACTAACAGGATTCCTACCTAAATGACTTATTATTCAAGAATTAACTAAACAAGATATAGCCCCAGCAGCCACACTCATTTCCCTCCTCTCACTACTAAGCTTATTCTTCTATCTCCGACTCGCATACTGCACAACCATTACACTCCCTCCACACACCACAAATCACATGAAACAATGACGTACTAACAAATCAACCAGCATCGCAGTCGCTATCTTGACTACTATGTCCGTCATACTTCTCCCCATCTCCCCCATAATCCTCACCATTGTTTAAGAAACTTAGGATTACCCAAACCGAAGGCCTTCAAAGCCTTAAACAAGAGTTAGACCCTCTTAGTTTCTGCTAAAGTCCGCAGGTCACTACCCTGCATCCCCTAAATGCAACTCAGGTGCTTTAATTAAGCTAGGACCTTTCAACCTACTAGACAGATGGGCTTCGATCCCATGATACTATAGTTAACAGCTATATGCCCTAACCAACAGGCCTCTGCCTAAGGCCCCGGTACATAATCAATGCACATCAATGAGCTTGCAACTCACTATGAACTTCACTACAGAGCCGATAAGAAGAGGAATTGAACCTCTGTAAAAAGGACTACAGCCTAACGCTTAAACACTCAGCCATCTTACCTGTGACATTCGTTAACCGATGATTATTCTCAACCAACCACAAAGACATCGGGACCCTATACCTAATTTTCGGCGCATGAGCCGGAATAGTGGGTACCGCCCTAAGCCTCCTTATTCGAGCAGAATTAGGCCAACCCGGAGCCCTTCTGGGAGACGACCAAGTTTACAACGTAGTTGTCACGGCCCACGCCTTCGTAATAATTTTCTTTATAGTTATGCCAATTATAATCGGGGGGTTCGGTAACTGACTAGTCCCTCTAATAATCGGAGCCCCAGACATAGCATTCCCACGTATAAACAACATAAGCTTCTGACTACTCCCTCCATCATTCCTTCTACTACTAGCATCTTCCACAGTTGAAGCAGGCGTCGGCACAGGCTGAACAGTGTACCCCCCACTAGCCGGCAACCTAGCCCACGCCGGAGCCTCAGTCGACCTAGCAATCTTCTCTCTACACCTAGCCGGTATTTCATCAATCTTAGGAGCTATCAACTTCATTACAACGGCAATCAACATAAAACCTCCTGCCCTCTCACAATACCAAACCCCCCTATTCGTCTGATCCGTCCTAATCACTGCAGTTCTCCTACTCCTCTCTCTACCAGTCCTAGCCGCAGGGATCACAATGCTCCTAACAGACCGCAACCTCAACACCACATTCTTCGACCCTGCCGGAGGAGGAGATCCAGTCCTATATCAACATCTCTTCTGATTTTTCGGCCACCCAGAAGTCTACATCTTAATCCTCCCAGGATTTGGAATCATCTCCCACGTCGTAACATACTACTCAGGCAAAAAAGAACCATTCGGATACATAGGAATAGTATGAGCCATGCTATCCATTGGATTCCTAGGTTTTATTGTCTGAGCTCACCACATGTTCACAGTAGGAATGGACGTCGACACCCGAGCATACTTTACATCCGCCACTATAATCATTGCCATCCCAACCGGAATCAAAGTATTCAGCTGACTAGCTACACTCCATGGAGGAACAATCAAATGAGACCCACCAATGCTATGAGCCCTAGGATTTATCTTCCTGTTCACCATTGGAGGCCTAACAGGAATCGTCCTAGCAAACTCCTCACTAGACGTTGCCCTACACGACACTTACTACGTAGTAGCCCACTTCCATTACGTACTGTCCATAGGAGCAGTATTTGCAATTCTAGCAGGATTCACCCACTGATTCCCACTATTCACTGGATACACCCTACACTCAACATGAGCTAAAGCACACTTCGGTGTGATGTTCGTAGGTGTAAACCTAACCTTCTTCCCCCAACACTTCCTAGGCCTAGCCGGCATGCCACGACGATACTCAGACTACCCAGATGCCTATACACTATGAAACACCATTTCCTCCGTAGGTTCACTCATCTCACTAACAGCTGTAATCATACTAGTGTTCATCATCTGGGAAGCCTTTGCATCAAAACGTAAAGTCCTACAGCCAGAACTAACCAGCACTAACGTCGAATGAATCCACGGCTGCCCACCTCCATTCCACACCTTCGAAGAACCTGCCTTCGTCCAAGTTCAAGAAAGGAAGGAGTCGAACCCCCATATGTTGGTTTCAAGCCAACCGCATAAACCACTTATGCTTCTTTCTCATAAAGAGATGTTAGTAAAATAATTACATAGCCTTGTCAAGACTAAATTGCAGGTGAAAACCCAGCACATCTCCACCCAAATATGGCCAACCACTCACAACTTAACTTCCAAGACGCCTCCTCACCCATCATAGAAGAACTAATAGGATTCCACGACCACGCCCTAATGGTCGCACTAGCAATCTGCAGCCTAGTGCTTTACCTATTAACCCACACACTTACAGAAAAACTGTCATCAAATACAGTCAACGCACAAGTAATTGAACTTGTCTGAACAATCCTTCCTGCCATAGTCCTAGTCATGCTCGCTCTACCATCCCTACGAATCCTCTACATAATAGACGAGATCAACGAACCCGACCTAACTCTGAAGGCTATCGGCCATCAATGATATTGAACCTACGAATACACTGATCTTAAAGACCTGACATTCGACTCCTACATAATCCCAACAACAGACCTGCCCCTAGGACATTTCCGTCTCCTAGAAGTCGACCATCGTGTTATTGTTCCTATAAACTCAACTATCCGAGTAATCGTCACCGCCGACGACGTTCTCCATTCATGAGCCGTTCCTAGCCTAGGTGTAAAAACCGACGCAATCCCAGGACGACTCAACCAAACTTCATTCCTTGCTTCCCGACCAGGCGTCTTCTACGGACAGTGCTCAGAGATCTGCGGAGCTAACCACAGCTTCATACCAATCGTAGTAGAATCCACCCCACTAGCCGACTTTGAAAACTGATCCTCTCTAATACCATCCTAATCATTAAGAAGCTATGAACCAGCATTAGCCTTTTAAGCTAAAGAAAGAGGGATTCCACCCCTCCTTAATGACATGCCCCAACTAAACCCAAGCCCCTGATTTTTTATCATGCTCACTTCATGACTCACTTTCTCTTTAATTATTCAACCAAAACTCCTATCATTCGTATCAACAAACCCACCATCTAACAAACCACCCATCGCCCCAAGCACCACTCCCTGAACCTGACCATGAACCTAAGCTTCTTCGACCAATTTTCAAGCCCATCCTTCCTAGGAATCCCCCTCATCCTCATCTCAATAACATTCCCTGCCCTCCTCCTCCCATCCCTAGACAACCGATGAATCACTAACCGACTCTCAACCCTACAACTATGATTCATTAACCTAGTCACAAAACAACTAATGATACCCCTAGACAAGAAAGGACACAAATGAGCCCTAATCCTAACATCCCTCATGATTTTCCTTCTGCTTATTAACTTACTAGGCCTACTACCCTACACATTCACCCCAACCACCCAACTATCTATAAACCTGGCCCTAGCCTTCCCCCTGTGACTAGCCACTCTACTGACAGGACTGCGAAACCAACCATCCGCCTCACTAGGGCACCTCCTACCAGAGGGCACCCCCACACCACTAATCCCAGCCCTCATTCTAATCGAAACAACAAGCCTGCTTATCCGCCCGCTAGCACTTGGCGTACGCCTAACAGCCAACCTCACAGCAGGACACCTCCTCATCCAACTCATCTCCACAGCCACAACAGCCCTATTCTCCACAATACCAGTAGTCTCCCTCCTAACCTTCCTAGTTCTCTTCCTGCTAACCATCCTAGAAGTAGCGGTAGCAATAATCCAAGCTTACGTTTTCGTACTCCTACTAAGCCTTTACCTACAAGAAAACATCTAACCCTCAATGGCACACCAAGCACACTCTTACCATATAGTCGACCCCAGCCCATGACCTATTCTAGGAGCGGCCGCAGCTCTCCTAACCACCTCAGGATTAACAATATGATTCCACTACAACTCTCCACGACTCTTAATCCTAGGTCTAATCTCGACCATCCTAGTTATATTCCAATGATGACGTGACATTGTACGAGAAAGCACATTCCAAGGCCACCACACTCCTACCGTCCAAAAAGGCCTACGCTACGGCATAGCCCTATTTATCACATCAGAAGCCTTCTTCTTCCTAGGCTTCTTCTGAGCCTTCTTCCACTCAAGCCTAGCCCCAACACCCGAACTAGGAGGACAATGACCACCCGTCGGAATTAAACCTCTCAATCCCATAGAAGTCCCACTCCTAAATACTGCCATCTTACTAGCCTCAGGAGTCACCGTTACATGAGCCCACCACAGCATCACAGAAGCCAACCGAAAACAAGCAATCCAAGCCCTATCCCTAACAGTCCTCCTAGGATTCTACTTCACCGCACTACAAGCCATGGAGTACTACGAAGCACCATTCTCAATCGCCGACGGAATCTACGGCTCAACATTCTTCGTTGCCACCGGATTCCACGGCCTCCATGTAATTATTGGATCCACATTCCTTCTAGTATGCCTCCTACGACTTATTAAATACCACTTCACATCAAATCATCACTTCGGATTTGAAGCAGCCGCCTGATACTGACACTTCGTAGACGTCGTATGATTATTCCTCTATATCTCTATCTACTGATGAGGATCTTACTCTTCTAGTATACTTATTACAATCGACTTCCAATCCTTAGAATCTGGTTTAAACCCAGAGAAGAGTAATAAACATAATCCTATTTATACTAACCCTTTCACTAACCTTAAGCATCCTACTGACCATACTAAACTTCTGACTAGCCCAAATAACCCCAGACTCAGAAAAACTATCACCATACGAATGCGGATTCGACCCCCTAGGATCCGCTCGACTTCCATTCTCAATCCGCTTTTTCCTAGTAGCCATCCTCTTCCTCCTATTCGACCTAGAAATTGCCCTACTCCTACCACTACCATGAGCTACTCAACTACAATCACCCATCACCACCCTAGCCTGAACCTCCACACTTATCCTACTCCTCACCCTAGGACTAGTATACGAATGAATCCAAGGTGGCTTAGAATGAGCAGAGTAACAGAAAGTTAGTCTAATCAAGACGGTTGATTTCGACTCAACAAATTATAGCTCCCACCCTATAACTTTCTTTATGTCCTACCTACACCTAAGCTTCTACTCAGCCTTCACACTAAGCAGCCTAGGCCTAGCCTTTCACCGAACCCACCTAATCTCAGCACTACTATGCCTAGAAAGCATAATACTGTCGATGTACATTGCCCTAGCTATATGGCCCATCCAAACACAATCATCAATCTCCACTATCCTACCTATCATCATACTAACATTTTCCGCCTGCGAAGCAGGAACAGGTCTAGCCTTACTAGTAGCCTCAACCCGAACTCACGGATCCGACCATCTACACAACTTCAACCTACTACAATGCTAAAAATCATCGCCCCAACCGCTATACTCCTCCCCCTAACCCTCTTCTCCCCTCGCAAACACCTATGAACCAACGTGACACTATACAGCCTTCTAATCGCAACCATTAGCCTTCAATGACTCACACCAACATACTACCCAAACAAAGGCCTAACCCCATGAACATCAATCGACCAAATCTCCTCCCCACTACTAGTACTCTCATGCTGACTACTCCCCCTAATAATCATAGCAAGCCAAAACCATCTAGAACAAGAACCCATTAGCCGCAAACGAGTCTTTGCCCTAACAGTAATCCTAGCCCAACTATTCATCCTCCTAGCCTTCTCAGCCTCAGAACTAATACTTTTTTACATCGCATTCGAAGCCACCCTCATCCCCACTCTAATCCTAATCACACGATGAGGCAACCAACCAGAACGACTAAACGCTGGCATCTACCTGCTATTCTACACACTCGCCAGCTCACTACCACTACTTATCGCCATCCTTCACTTACACAACCAAATCGGAACACTATACCTGCCAGCACTCAAACTCTCCCACCACACACTAAATTCCTCCTGATCAGGTCTAATCGCAAGTCTAGCCCTACTTCTGGCCTTCATAGTTAAAGCCCCCCTATATGGACTCCACCTATGACTTCCAAAGGCCCATGTAGAAGCCCCCATTGCCGGATCCATGCTACTAGCAGCCCTACTACTAAAACTCGGAGGCTACGGCATCATACGAATTACAATCTTAGTAAACCCATCATCAAGCAACCTACACTACCCCTTTATCACCCTAGCCCTATGAGGGGCACTAATAACCAGCGCCATCTGCCTGCGCCAAATCGACCTAAAATCATTAATTGCTTACTCATCAGTCAGCCACATAGGACTAGTAGTCGCCGCAACCATAATCCAAACCCAATGAGCATTCTCAGGGGCAATAATCCTAATAATCTCCCACGGACTAACCTCCTCAATACTATTCTGCTTAGCCAACACTAACTACGAACGAACCCACAGCCGAATCCTTCTACTCACGCGGGGAATCCAACCACTCCTACCACTCATAGCCATCTGATGACTACTAGCCAACCTAACAAACATGGCCCTACCCCCAACAACAAACCTCATAGCAGAACTCACCATTGTAATCGCACTTTTTAACTGATCTTCCTTCACCATCATCCTAACAGGGGCTGCAATCCTACTTACTGCCTCATATACCCTATATATACTAATAATGACACAACGAGGCACCCTACCATCCCACATTACTTCAATCCAAAACTCCTCCACACGAGAACATCTACTCATGGCCCTTCACATAATCCCCATGCTACTTTTAATCCTCAAACCCGAACTAATCTCCGGCATCCCCACATGCAAGTATAGTTTCAACCAAAACATTAGACCGTGACTCTAAAAATAGAAGTTAAACCCTTCTTACCTGCCGAGGAGAGGTAAAACCAGCGAGAACTGCTAACTCTTGTATCTGAGCATAAAACCTCAGTCTCCTTACTTTCAAAGGATAACAGTAATCCAATGGTCTTAGGAACCACTCATCTTGGTGCAAATCCAAGTGAAAGTAATGGACCTCTCAATAGTCCTAAATACATTTATACTATTAACCCTAGCGACCCTCTCCACCCCTATCCTATTCCCCCTCCTATCCAACAACCTTAAAAACACCCCTGACACGATCACAAACACAGTCAAAACTTCCTTCCTAATCAGCCTGATCCCAATAACAATCTATCTCTACTCAGGAACAGAAAGCCTCACTTCATTCTGAGAATGAAAATTCATCATAACCTTCAAAATTCCCATCAGCCTAAAAATAGACTTCTACTCCCTCACATTCTTCCCCATCGCACTATTCGTATCATGATCTATCCTACAATTCGCAACATGATACATAGCCTCAGACCCCTACATCACAAAATTCTTTACGTACCTCTTATTCTTCCTAATCGCCATACTCATCCTAATCATTGCTAATAACCTATTTGTCCTATTCATCGGCTGAGAAGGAGTCGGAATTATATCCTTCCTACTAATCAGCTGATGACACGGCCGAGCAGAAGCCAACACCGCCGCTCTCCAAGCTGTCCTATATAATCGAATTGGAGACATTGGACTAATCCTCTGCATAGCATGATTAGCCTCCACCATAAACACCTGAGAAATCCAACAACTCCACACTCCATCCCAAACCCCCACACTACCACTATTAGGCCTAATCCTAGCTGCAACAGGAAAATCCGCCCAATTCGGCCTACACCCATGACTCCCAGCCGCAATAGAAGGACCTACCCCAGTATCTGCCCTACTCCACTCCAGCACAATAGTAGTAGCAGGAATCTTCCTACTAATTCGAACCCACCCACTATTTAACAACAACCAAACCGCCCTAACCCTATGTCTATGTCTAGGAGCACTATCTACCCTATTTGCAGCCACATGCGCTCTCACCCAAAATGACATTAAAAAAATCATTGCCTTCTCCACCTCAAGCCAACTAGGACTAATAATAGTTACAATCGGACTAAACCTACCCGAATTAGCCTTCCTCCACATCTCAACCCACGCGTTCTTCAAAGCCATACTCTTCCTATGCTCGGGCTCCATTATCCATAGCCTAAACGGTGAACAAGACATTCGAAAAATAGGAGGGCTACAAAAGATACTCCCCACAACCACTGCATGCCTTACTATCGGCAACCTCGCCCTAATAGGAACACCATTCCTAGCAGGATTCTACTCAAAAGACCAAATCATCGAAAGCCTAAACACATCCTACCTAAACACCTGAGCCCTAACCCTCACCCTACTGGCTACATCATTCACTGCAGTATACACAATCCGTATAACCGTACTAGTACAAACCGGCTTCGTTCGGATTCCTCCCTTAACCCCAGTAAATGAAAACAACCCCGCAGTAACCTCCCCCATCACTCGACTTGCATTAGGAAGCATTCTAGCAGGATTCCTCATCACTTCATTTATCATCCCCACAAAAACTCCCCCAATAACCATACCACTCTACATCAAAATAACCGCCCTAATCGTAACAGCCCTAGGTATTGCCATCGCCCTAGAAGTCTCAAAAATAACCCAAACACTCATTCTCACAAAACAAACCACCTTATCAAACTTCTCAACATCCCTAGGATACTTTAACCCCCTAATCCACCGCCTAAGCATAACTAACTTCCTCAAAGGAGGACAAAACATTGCCTCCCACCTAATCGACCTCTCCTGATACAAAATACTAGGCCCAGAAGGACTCTCCAACCTACAACTTACAGCAGCCAAAACCGCCACTACCCTCCACTCAGGCCTAATTAAAGCCTACCTAGGATCATTCGCTCTATCTATCCTAATCATCCTCGCATCCACATACAGAAACAACCAATGGCCCTCAATCTTCGTAAAAACCACCAAATCCTCAAAGTCATCAACAACGCCCTAATCGACCTTCCAGCACCATCGAACATCTCTACCTGATGAAACTTCGGATCCCTGCTAGGCATTTGCTTAATTACCCAAATTGTCACAGGCCTCCTACTCGCCATACACTACACAGCAGACACTAACCTAGCTTTCTCCTCCGTAGCCCATATATGCCGAGACGTACAATTCGGCTGACTCATCCGCAACCTACATGCAAACGGAGCCTCCTTCTTCTTCATCTGCATCTACTTACATATCGGCCGAGGACTCTACTACGGTTCGTACCTAAACAAAGAAACCTGAAACGTGGGAGTTATTCTTCTCTTAACCCTTATAGCAACTGCTTTCGTAGGATATGTCCTACCATGAGGACAAATATCATTCTGAGGAGCTACCGTAATTACAAACCTATTCTCAGCAATCCCTTACATCGGACAAACATTAGTAGAATGAGCCTGAGGAGGCTTCTCTGTCGACAACCCCACACTAACCCGATTTTTCGCCCTCCACTTCCTCCTACCATTCGTCATCGTAGGCCTCACCCTAGTCCACCTAACCTTCCTCCACGAGACAGGATCAAACAACCCACTAGGCATCCCATCAGACTGTGACAAAATCCCCTTCCACCCATACTACACCATCAAAGACATTTTAGGATTCGCACTAATACTCTCCCTACTCGTCTCCCTAGCCCTATTTGCCCCAAACCTACTAGGCGACCCAGAAAACTTCACCCCAGCCAACCCTCTAGTTACCCCACCTCACATTAAACCCGAATGATACTTCCTATTCGCATACGCCATTCTTCGATCCATCCCTAACAAACTCGGAGGCGTACTCGCCCTAGCTGCATCAATCCTAGTCCTATTCCTCACCCCATTACTACATACCTCAAAACTTCGATCAATAACCTTCCGCCCTCTGTCACAAATCCTATTCTGAACCCTAGTCGCAAATGTCCTCATCCTAACCTGAGTAGGCAGCCAACCAGTAGAACACCCATTCATCATCATCGGCCAACTAGCCTCACTCTCATACTTCACAATCATCCTAATTCTATTCCCCCTTGCGGCCGCTTTAGAGAACAAACTACTCAAACTTTAATTAACTCTAATAGTTTATAAAAACATTGGTCTTGTAAGCCAAAGATTGAAGACTAAACCCCTTCTTAGAGTTATCCCCCTACCCACTCAGGAAGAAGGGACTCAAACCCCTCTCTCCAACTCCCAAAGCTGGCATTTTTAACTAAACTACTTCCTGACCCTCCCATTAAACAGCCCGAATAGCCCCCCGAGACAATCCCCGAACAAGCTCCAGCACCACAAACAGAGTCAACAGTAATCCCCACCCCCCAATTAACAATAATCCCACCCCATCCGAATACAACACAGCCACCCCACTAAAATCCAACCGAACCGATAATAAACCTCCACTATTCACCGTCCCCCCATCCGCCAATAACCCTAATACGTCTCCCACAACCAACCCCACCACCACAACTAACCCCATCCCAAGACCATAACCAACAACCCCCCAACTACCCCAAGCCTCCGGATAAGGGTCCGCCGCCAACGACACCGAATAAACAAATACCACTAACATCCCTCCCAAGTAGACCATAACAAGAACCAAAGAAACAAAAGAAACCCCCAAACTCACCAATCAACCACACCCAGCAATCGCCGCCACAACCAACCCCAGCACCCCATAATAAGGAGAGGGATTAGATGCAACCGCCAACCCCCCTAAAGCAAAACATAACCCAAGAAACAGGACAAATTCTATCATAAATTCCCGCTCGGCCTCTATCCGAGATCTACGGCCTGAAAAGCCGTCGTTACAAAATTTAACTACAGGAACGCCCAGATCCCCCTACATCCTACCCCCCCCCTTCCCCCCCCAGCGCATTTTCTTCTTGCTTTAAGGGTATGTATAGTATGCATCACACTCTCTGCCCCATCAGACAGACTATGTAATGTAGGATAATCCAAGCTACATGTAATGCTCCTCCATCAGAAACCCAAACATTATCTCCTAAATGGACTCCAATCCGGCCAATACACTCCCAGACACATTCTTGTTTCAGGTACCATATAGCCCAAGTGTTCCTACCAACAGCCAAGCAGCAAGCGTTACCCAAAGACCCAGTAACTCACCTACTATACTACACCCCCAACACGTGAACGAGGAATGTCCCAGTACACCTTTGCATGCTCCTAGTCTACTGAATTCGCCCACCTCCTAGGTAATATTCTCAGCCAACAGCCTTCAAGAACTCCCAAGCCAGAGGACATGGTTATCTATTGATCGCGCTTCTCACGAGAACCGAGCTACTCAACGCCTTATGTACCATAGGTTCTTGCACTGCAAGCCCATACATCTCCTACTCTTGCTCTTTTGCGCTAGTGGTTGTAACTTCAGGAACATAACCCTATCGACTCCTTCTCACTTGCTCTTCACAGATACAAGTGGTCGGTTGAATACTCCTCCCTACTTTCGTTATCGCGGCATACCGACCTCTTACACTTGTTTTTTCTTAGCGTCTCTTCAATAAACCCTTCAAGTGCAGAGCAGGTGTTATCTTCCTCTTGACATGTCCATCACATGACCGGCGAGCATATGAATCCCCTAACACCCAGAATGTCATGGTTTTCGGATAAGGTCGTCGCAAACTTGGCACTGATGCACTTTGACCCCATTCATGGAGGGCGCGCTACCTACCTCTAGACAACAGATAGTGTAATGGTTGCCGGACATATCAATAATTTTGTCATTTTCTAGGAACTAACATTTAAATTCCATTTTACGCATCATTTTTTTTTTTATCTTGACATTTTTATTTTTTTTCGTTAAACAATTAAACCACATATTCCTACATTGTCCAAATAACTAATCATCATCATACTTTCAATTAACCTTCCTCCATATTCCCTGCTATCAAAAACACAACCAATTTCTTTTTTTCCCCCCCCCCCTCACCCCAAACATGACACTAAACTAACCCTAAAACTAGCCCTCCACAAAAACCAAACAAAAACACAAACCAAAATCAAACACCTAACCCAACATTCACCAACCAAAC